TTCATCTCTATCGAATTTGAATATCAGAATAGCGGATAGAGTCATGATTCAATAGGTCAGGTCCACTTACTTTTTCTTTTGTTGATTTCTATTCTTTCCAATGGATTTGATTGGTAGAATGGAAAATAGGAATATGCGGTTTCATGATTCAAGAGGTAACTTATCATTATTCATAATAATTCCAATTTATTGAACTTTTATACTTATAAAAATACTCTATTAAATCTCTATTAAATAATGTATTCTCCCGTTTTTATTCCAAGTATTAAAAATATCTCTATTCTTCCGACCGGAGTTTTATGGAAGCCCCTTATCGGATTTGAACCGATGACTTACGCCTTACCATGGCGTTACTCTACCGCTGAGTTAAAAGGGCTTATTTGATTGAATTCTTGAATGGGTTACTATGTGGATACAATATATATACAATCTATATGTATATAGAATATTATATATATTATAATATATATTATTAGTATTCTATTATGTATATACAGTATATATATAAGTCCATACGGTAGACTCATACTTGCTAGTGGCTTTTTATTGAAAAATCAAATCGATTTACCCAGCAAGTCTAAGGTAAATGTAATGAATTGTTTCAAGACCGAACCAAATTTCTTTTCTTTCATTGAATGAATTGATTTCCATCAGAATAAAGTTCACTTACACGTACACCTACCAATTCGACATAAATTTCAAGGTATTTCATCAAATCCTGTGATGAAGAAATTCTCGAAAATGCTTTGAATTTTTTTTAGGAGACAAGACAAGTAGAATTTTTTCATCACGCTTACTGGTTGTTAATTTCCTTCTTTTATTGTGAGATATTCTTATCTCATCTTAACAATAAATGAATCAATGAATGGAAGAATGAAAGCGAAAGAAGTGGAACTTAACCCCCCTTTTTTGTTTTGGACCAGCGACTCCCCGAAAACCCTATACTTTTACTTTGTTACTTTAGTATTATTTACACTTTTTTATATTTATATTAGACGAAATAAATATAGATTTCGATACTAGATTTAGATTTTTTTTCTATATCTAGTATATATCTAGATTTCTATTTTATATATAGATATAGAGATAGAGTAGAGAATTCCCATTCTAATGAGATTCATGAATATGAATGACGAATCAACAAGTTATCTGCAATTAGGAAAAGCGGAAAGATTCCTCGGATCTAATCATACATTGACAATTAAAAAAAACTCTTCATACTATGATCATAGTATCATGACAGTTAGACAAGTGGGCCCCCATCGTCTAGCGGTTCAGGACATCTCTCTTTCAAGGAGGCGGCGGGGATTCGACTTCCCCTGGGGGTAGGGGACTAGGAAAGGAAGTTGATCACGAATTCCCAATAGTCTTACAAGCGAATCCTCCTGGGTCGATGCCCGAGCGGTTAATGGGGACGGACTGTAAATTCGTTGGCAATATGTCTACGCTGGTTCAAATCCAGCTCGGCCCAAAAATTCGCCAATCTACCACGTATAATCCCCGCGCCCCTCAAAAATACTCGATACGGAGATAAAGAATCCAAATTTCTGCTAGATCCCTTATTTCTCTGGGATTGTAGTTCAATTGGTCAGAGCACCGCCCTGTCAAGGCGGAAGCTGCGGGTTCGAGCCCCGTCAGTCCCGACGGATCCACTAAATACATCAATCAATTCGAAAGGGGGCCAGGGGCAGAATTTCATTCCCAAAAAAAAAAGACTCTTTTCTTTGCGGTAGGAGATGGGCGGATTAATACAATTATCCGTAGCATTATAGTAAGTATTCCAAGAAATCCCGGATCCTTTTTTTCGATTGTTCCCGATCCGTGGAATAGAATACTATGTTCTTTTTTTTGGAGAGGGCACACATACACAAATGGAATTCACAATAAAAAATGAATTTAACAAGATTCCCCTAAGACTAAGAGAATTAGAAGACTTTTCTAGATTAAACAATTTCTCTTTATGGCCCCGGTTTTGTATAACCTCAATTACTAATTAAAAAATGGATTGCATTCAAATTGCACGCCGAGCCTTTGATATATACCCAGTGCTAATAATCTACGGAAGGGGGTAAAAGACAGAGGTCCTCTTAGCAATGGAATAATAAATTAGTTTCTTTCTTGTTTTGATTTGTAACTATGTGACTAATGGAAGTGGAAGGGCAATCTGATGATACTTCATCAGATCATTGTACATAGAGTAGATTATAGAAAAAAAAGAACGGAAACAGACGATAAATAAAGGAATAAAGGAATTTGGGATTGGGTCCGGAATCCGAGCTGGGATTCGGTATGGATAAAAAAACTTCCTATGTTATACTATTCCATTTTCGACGACAAATTGATTTGACAGCTCAGATATTGTTATTCATGATATTCATCCGATTCAAAACCAGCGAGATTAAGAGGGAATTCATTCATTGAATTTACAAGTGAAAGCTATGGGACTAAATCCCGAGTTATTGCGAAGTAAAAAAAAGATTAGATTATGGGAGTAAATATTCTTATGGGAGTAAATATTCTTGCATTTGTTGCTACTGCACTATTCGTTCTAGTTCCTACCGCCTTTCTACTTATCATTTACGTAAAAACAATCAGTCAAAATAATTAATTAATCATTAATTTGAAATTTGAATTAAACTTGACTTCTGAGTTCTTATCAAAAATTGCCGAAATAAAATGAAAAGGATTCCAATTTTTGCGTCTTAAATGAAACTTAAATGAAATAAGCGGACTATAATCCGCAGTATTCTAATAGATAGATCGTATGGTAGAAAGAAATAGATGAATCTTTCGACCATATGATCTATTGGTATTATTGTAGTGTATAAAGTTGTACTCTAGAATAAAGGTAGAGGATAAATCTAGCTTAATATACAATTATTATACAATATTATATATGTATTATATATGTATGTGGATCTCAATTCCATATATGTATATGGAATTGACATAGCACCCAATTGTATTTATTTGCTACACCTATTTGTATTTGTTTCGATCAATCTGAAATAATAGTTTTACTCTTATTCTTATGTCTTAGGGTTCTAATTACTAGTTACTATATTTTTTCTGATGTTCAATACAAATCTCGGTATCTATCAAAAGAAATAAATCAATAAAGGAAAAACGATAGGGATTTCTATTAATAAAAAAATTATTAGTAAACATTCCGAAGAAGTAATTGATTGAACCATCAACAGGAATTTCATGGGCACTTCTCGGAGTTCGAAAAGGAAGAGTAAACCTTAAGTTAACCCCTGGAACCATGATATGAAATGTGAGTCGATAAAGCATAAATAAAATTTCTAAAATTAGAAAGCAGTTGGTAAATGTGCGATATGCCACTCGCCTGAGGGAAGATCCTCCTATCTATATTATCATTATCTCGTTAGACAACCGCTATGTTTATACACTTTCTCATAGAAAGTGCGTATACACTTAACAAAACTACTTCTTCTTTGAATTCTTGGAACAGTAAACAGGGAAACAAATCAAATAATAATAAAAAGGTCGGGTCTTTCTTAGTATCCACCTAGAAGCCTGGTAAGAGCTCCTCGATTGAAATACAAAATTTAGGAAAAATTGGATTGGACTAAATTTCCTATCATTTAGATCCCTTTCGAAATACAAAGATAGGAGAAATATCTCTTTAATTGAAGAGTATGATTCATATAATACATTACTTCATCCCAATCCAATGGAATTCGAAATGAAGATCTTTTTTTTTCGTTTGAAATAGTTCAAAACGCGTTGCAAAACGATCTAGAAAACAGTTGATACTGTTTGATTCCCCAACTCAATTAGTAATACCCCTAGAGTCCACTTCTTCCCCACACTACGAGCGAAAGGGAAAATGTAAAGACTACCATTAAAGCAGCCCAAGCGAGACTTACTATATCCATGTGAATTATGTCCCCTTATTTCTATAACTATGAAGGAGTTATTCCATCATTCCTCACTAATAATAGTATAGTGGAATCGGGGGCGCAGAGTCAAAAGGGGATTCTGATCGAACACTATTGATAAACCAATTCACTAAATCCACCTATTTTTTATTAAAAAAAAAATGCCTATATGATGATTTCCAATCAGCAAAGATGAAACATAAGCAAAATACATAGTAACATCTCGGGGGAATGCTCCTAATGGAACGCATAGGAATAATAAGTTTTGTTGATCCTCATAAGTAAAAGTAAATAAGTAAAAAAAAGCGGATAATCCTTATCTAAAATCCCATTTGATAGAATTCGTACCCTTTCCATTTTTCTCTGTGAAAGAATAGGGAGACAGTAGAAGTATATTCTTGATTAGGGGTTGCCGAAAAGAAATTGTTTCTCTTTTTCTTTTGCCCTTTACTAGAATTTAAATTCAAAGTGAATTATCCATCCACTCGAATATTGATTGGATACCTGAGGACTGAGAAGTTTTTGGAAGTCCGTCGTATATGTCGTATATAAAGTATCTTCTGTCCCCCCCACCACTATTGTAATCGAATTTTTTTCCTATCCAGGCTCTCCAATCAAATATCAAGGTCCGCTTCTGCTGGGAAATACTTCGGCGAGTTATATCAACCGAACAGAAGAAGATATTTCGAGTCTTTTCTTTTGTTTTGTTGATCAGGCGACACCCGGATTTGAACTGGGGAAAAAGGATTTGCAGTCCCCCGCCTTACCACTCGGCCATGCCGCCAAAATGATAGAAAATCTATGACGCAGTACGGAACTTTCTTTTATTGGATTTGCACCTTGAGTTCCGTTTTTCTTAACTTCTAACCCTTTTCTTTCCTAATTTTATTCTTTCCTAATTTTAAAAGAAATCCTTCCCACCTTTTGATTGGATTGGATCCACCCATCTCAAAATAGCCAACTTCTCTCACTTTCTATTGACTATTGACAAATCAAATGTGGATTTTCATTCGCAAAAGTCTAAATTTATGACAAATTTGAACCGTTAACTGTTGCTTGCTGGCTGCGAATTCATGAACGATTTGAATCTCCAAA